ATCTCTCTTTCAAGGAGGCAGCGGGGATTCGACTTCCCCTGGGGGTAGGGTAATACGAAAGGAAGTTGATTATGGATTACCAATAAGCCTAAAATGGATTCTTCCTGGGTCGATGCCCGAGTGGTTAATGGGGACGGACTGTAAATTCGTTGGCAATATGTCTACGCTGGTTCAAATCCAGCTCGGCCCAATAATGCCCAAGAATTCGCCAATCTACCATGAGATGGTATAACCCCCTTGTCCTTGAGAAATACCTGATACAGAGGAATATAAAATAATTTAAATTTATGCTAGATCCCTTATTTCCCTGGGATTGTAGTTCAATTGGTTAGAGCACCGCCCTGTCAAGGCGGAAGCTGCGGGTTCGAGCCCCGTCAGTCCCGAAGGATCCAATAAATACATCAATTCATCTCTCCCTTTTCTGTGAAAGGGAGGACAGGGAGCAGAATTTCATTCCCAAGAGGAGATCCTTGTTTTTTTTTTCCTTCCTATTTTTCTATTTTTTTAGGGGTCCCATCGAAGAAAGAACAAAGCCTAAAAAAAATAGTGAATTTGATGGAATATTAGATCTTTTATACCGGGAATCATCTTTATCACATTTCTTTGTCTTCCAAGAAAATTAGATTATTAAAAAAAAAACAGAGCTTAGAACTTAACTCCTTTCTTTTTCCATTTCGCTTCTATTGTTTGTTTGGGTTTGTGACTAATGGAAATGAAAGGGTGGTCACATGATACTTCATCAGATGATTGTACAAGGAAAACCTAAGGTAGGTTATAGAAAAGAAAGAAGAAAAAATAATAATAAATCAAGGAATTTTTGATTGGTTCAGGAATCCCATTTTGGATTCGGTATGGATAAAAGATCTTCCTATGTTATACTATTCAATTCTCGACGACGAATTCATTTGATAGCGCAGATATTGTTATTCATGATATTGATCCGATTCAAGATCATCGAGAAGTAATTCATTCATTGAATTTACAGGCGAAAGATTTATTATCTCTATGGGATTAAATCCCGAGTTATTGTGAAGTAAAAAAAAGATGAGATTATGGAAGTAAATATTCTTGCATTTATTGCTACTGCACTGTTCATTCTAGTTCCTACTGCTTTTCTACTTATCATTTACGTAAAAACAGTTAGTCAAAATGATTAATTAATTTGAATGAAACTTGATTTCTGAGTTCTTATCAATGATTGAAGAAATAAAACGAAAGGGATTCCAATTTCGCGTCTTAAATGAAATGAGCGGACTATAATCGGCTCTATGAGATCCGATAGTATGGTAAGAAAGAAAGAGATGAAATCTTTCTTTCTACCATACTATCTATTAGTGTTATTGTAGTGTATAAAGTTGTAAAGTTGTACTTTACAATAAAGAGAAAGGCTTAATATAGATCAATCTCCAATATTATCTTCATATATGTAGATATAAATTTCATATATGGAATGGACATAGCATCAAATTCGATTTCTTTGATACATCTATTTGTTCTGATCACTCTGAAATAATCGTCTTACTCTTAGAGTTCTAATTCCTAGATTTTTTATTATTTCCATCCAATATGAATTTCGGGATCTATCGAAAGAATCAAGAAAAAGCATTATGGGCATATCTTAAGAAAAACACGTAGTAATCTGTTTTTTTAGCATTTCGAAGAAATAATTGATTGAGCCATTGACAGGAGTTCTATGGGCACTTCTTCAGATTTCGAAAAGAAATAAAATAAATAGTAAACCTCGCCGATTTTAACGCTTGAACCATGATATGAAATGGGTTGATAAAGTATCAAAAATTCCAAAAATCTAATAAAACAAGCGGTAAGTGCGCAATAAATATGTGACTCGCCCAAGTCAAGATCTTATTATGCATAGTATCTTGTTAGCCAACCACTATGCTATGTCTATATTGTTTTCTTTCTCATAGAAAGTGGGTATACATTTACCAAAACGACTTCCTCTTTGAACAGTAAAGAGGGAAAGAAAAAAATCAAATCAAAAAATAAAAAAGGGGTCGGGTCTTCCTCAGTATCCATCTATAATTCTGGTAAAAGCCCGTTAGAAAATTTCAGAAGAATTAGGTTGGAATGAATTTCTTATCATCTGTATCCCTTTCCTTTCGAAATACAAACATGGGAATCATTGAAATATCTCTTTGATTGAAAGAGTATTAGTCATATCATACATTACTCTACTAGAATCCAATGGAATTTGGAAATAAAGATATTTTTATTTGAAAAAGTTCAAAACGCGTTGCAAAACGATCTATAAAATAATTGATACAGTTTGATTCCTCAACTTTATTAGTAGTAACTCTAGAGTCCACTTCTTCCCCATACTACAAGTGAAAGGGAAAATGTAAAGACTACCATTAAAGCAGCCCAAGCGAGACTTACTATATCCATGTGAATTATGTCCCCTATCTCTATGACGGAATTGTTCCATTATTGCTCACTAATAATAGTGGAATCAATGGTGCAGAGTCAAAAAGGGATTTTG